CCCATTTTAGGGGGTGGACGTGCTATTTGTTTACATCCATTAGTTCGTAAAGGATTCAATGCAGACTTTGATGGGGATCAAATGGCTGTTCATGTACCTTTATCTTTGGAAGCGCAAGCGGAGGCTCGTTTACTTATGTTTTCTCATATGAATCTCTTTTCTCCGGCTATTGGAGATCCCATTTCGGTACCAACCCAAGATATGCTTATTGGACTCTATGTATTAACGATCGGGAATCGTCGAGGTATTTGTGCAAATAGGTATAATCCATGGAATCGCATAAACTATCAAAATGAAACAGTTAATTATTATAAGTATAAATATACTACGAAAGAGAAAGAGCCCTATTTTTGTAGTTCCTATGATGTACTTATAGTTTATCAGCAGAAACGAATCAATTTAGATAGTCCTTTGTGGCTTCGGTGGCGACTAGATCAACGTGTCATTGCCTCAAGAGAAGTTCCTGTCGAAGTTCAATATGAATCTTTGGGTACCTATCATGAAATTTATGGGCACTATCTAATAGTAAGACGTATAAAAAAACAAACCCTTTGTATATACACCCGAACCACTGTTGGTCATATTTCTTTTTCTCGAGAAATAGAAGAAGCCATACAGGGGTTTTGTCAGGCCTACTCATACGGTACCTAAGCTAAGGAATTATGTAATACCGCGGGAATTTTGATCTCTCCGGTTCAACTGGAATCATAATTCCTTAATTTCTACATGAATCGAGATCCAGTAAAGGAGGTCTTCGAATCACTGACTCAAACCCATTGGCGAATCCTACTCAGCGGAATAGAGAAGTACTTATGGCAGAATGGGCTGATCTGTTCTTTTACAATAAAGCGATAGATGGGTCTGCCATGAAACGACTTATTAGCAGATTAATAGATCACTTCGGAATGGCATATACATCGCACACCCTGGATCAAGTAAAGACTCTGGGTTTCCAGCAAGCCACTGCTACATCCATTTCATTAGGAATTGATGATCTTTTAACAGTACCTTCTAAGGGGTGGCTAGTCCAAGATGCTGAACAACAAAGTTTCATTTTAGAAAAGCACCATCATTATGGGAATGTACACACAGTAGAAAAATTACGCCAATCCATTGAGATATGGTATGCTACAAGTGAATATTTGAGACAAGAAATGCATCCTAATTTTAGGATGACTGATCCTTCTAATTCAGTCCATATAATGTCCTTTTCGGGAGCTAGAGGAAATGCATCTCAGGTACACCAATTAGTAGGTATGAGAGGATTAATGTCGGATCCCCAAGGACAAATGATTGATTTACCGATTCAAAGCAATTTACGCGAAGGACTTTCTTTAACGGAATATATCATTTCCTGCTACGGAGCCCGCAAAGGAGTTGTGGATACTGCTGTACGAACATCAGATGCTGGATACCTCACGCGTAGACTTGTTGAAGTAGTTCAACACATTGTTGTACGTAGAACAGATTGTGGCACTACCCGAGGCATTTCCGTGAGTCCTAGAAATGGGATGACGGAAAGAATTTGGGTCCAAACACTAATTGGTCGTGTATTAGCATACAATATATATATGGGCCTACGTTGCATTGCCGCTCAAAATAAAGATATTGGGGTTGGACTTGTCACTCGATTCATAACCTTTCGAACACAACCAATATATATTCGAACCCCCTTTCTTTGCAGGAGTATATCTTGGATCTGTCGATTATGTTATGGTCAGAGTCCCACTCATGGCGACCTGGTCGAATTAGGAGAAGCAGTAGGTATTATTGCGGGTCAATCAATCGGCGAACCGGGGACTCAACTAACATTAAGAACCTTTCATACCGGTGGAGTATTCACAGGTGGTACTGCAGAACATGTACGAGCTCCTTTTAAGGGAAAAATCAAATTCAATGAGGATTTGGTTCATCCCACACGTACACGTCATGGGCATCCTGCTTTTCTATGTTATATAGACCTGTATGTAACTATTGAGAGTCACGATATTCTACATAATGTGAATATTCCACCCAAAAGTTTTCTTTTAGTTCAAAATGATCAATATGTAGAATCAGAACAAGTGATTGCTGAGATTCGCGCTGGAACATCCACTTTCAATTTTAATAAAGTTAAAGAGAAAGTTCGAAAACATATTTATTCTGACTCAGAGGGAGAAATGCACTGGAGTACCGATGTGTACCATGCACCTGAATATAAATATGGTAATGTTCATCTCTTACCCAAAGCAAGTCATTTATGGATATTATCAGGAGCTCTGTGCAGATCCAGTATAGTGCCTTTTTCGCTCCACAAGGATCAAGATCAAATGAATGTTCATTCTGTTGAACGGAGATCTATTTCTGACCTCTCCGTGACTAATGATCAAGTGAGACACAAATTGTTTAGTTCGAATCCTTACGGTAAAAAGGGGGGGGTTCTTGATTATTCAGGACCTGATCGAATCATATCCAACGGTCATTGGAATTTCATATATCCTACCATTCTCCACGAGAATTC